ATTTTACCGCGATGATTATACTCCACAAACCATAAAGACATTGGAACAATATATTTAATTTTTGGAAGATGAGCAGGAATTATAGGTCTATCAATAAGAATCTTAATTCGAATAGAACTCAGACAGCCAGGTACATTAATTGGAAATGACCAAATTTATAACGTTATTGTCACAGCTCATGCTTTTATTATAATTTTCTTTATAGTTATACCTATTATAATTGGAGGCTTTGGAAACTGATTAGTACCAATTATATTAGGAGCTCCAGATATGGCCTTCCCTCGGATAAATAACATAAGTTTTTGACTTTTACCACCATCTTTATGTCTTTTAATTAGATCCTCATTAGTTGAATCAGGAGCGGGAACAGGATGAACAGTGTACCCCCCTTTATCCTCAAACTTATCACATTATGGCCCATCAGTTGACATGGCCATTTTCTCCCTTCATTTAGCAGGGGCATCATCAATTTTAGGATCAATTAATTTTATTACAACTATTATCAATATACGCTCTATAGGAATAACAATAGAACGAATTCCATTATTTGTTTGATCTGTGTTAACAACTACAATTTTACTTCTACTTTCACTCCCTGTATTAGCAGGAGCAATTACTATACTGTTAACAGATCGAAATTTCAATACCTCATTTTTTGACCCCTCCGGAGGAGGTGATCCAATTTTATACCAACATTTATTTTGATTCTTTGGCCACCCAGAAGTTTATATTTTAATTCTTCCAGGATTTGGTATAATTTCACATATCATTTGTTTTCACACTGGAAAAAAAGAGCCCTTTGGAAATCTAGGAATAATTTATGCTATATTAGCAATCGGACTTCTAGGGTTCATTGTCTGAGCCCACCATATATTTACAGTTGGAATAGATGTTGATACACGAGCCTATTTTACATCAGCCACCATAATTATTGCCGTGCCCACAGGCATTAAAATTTTTAGATGGTTAGCAACTTTACATGGTACAAATATCAAATTTAATTCACCAATTATATGGGCATTAGGATTTATTTTTTTATTTACAATTGGAGGATTAACTGGAATTATATTAGCAAACTCATCAATTGACATTATTCTCCACGACACATATTACGTAGTTGCTCATTTCCATTACGTTTTGTCTATAGGTGCTGTATTTGCAATTATAGGAGCAATTATTCATTGATTTCCATTAATATTTGGATTAAATTTCAATTCTATTATAACCAAAAGGCAATTTATTATTACATTTATTGGTGTAAATATAACCTTTTTTCCTCAACATTTTTTAGGATTAAGAGGGATACCACGACGGTATTCTGATTACCCAGATTTTTTCTCCAAATGAAATTTTGTCTCATCAATAGGGTCAATTATTTCTTTAATTGGAGTAATCCTCATAATTTTTATCCTTTGAAAAGCAATTTATGAAAAAAAAATAATTTTTTCATCAATATCATCCTCTTCTTCCATTGAATGAATAATAAATTTCCCTCCATCAGAACATACATTTAGTCAAAATAACATTATCATTAAATAACCTATGATAACATGAGCCCAATATTCATTTCCAGATATGAATTCCCCTATTATAGAACAAATGGCCTTTTTCCATGATCATTCAATAATAATTATTATTTCAATTACAATTATCTCAATATATATAATTATTGACATTATAATTAACTCACTAACTAGTCGGTCTTTAACGGAGGGGCAAGAAATCGAAATTATTTGAACTATAATTCCAGCAGTTACATTAATTTTTATCGCTGTTCCATCCCTTCATCTCTTGTACTTAACAGATGAAATTTTCAATGCCCAAACAACAATTAAAATTATTGGTCATCAATGATATTGGTCCTATGAATATTCAGATTTTAATAAAGAATTTGATTCTTTCTTAATTCCAGAATCAGAATTAAATTTAAATTCATTTCGTCTTTTAGAGACAGATAATAATTTATTAATCCCCTTCAACACAATAACTAAATTTTTAGTAACATCAGCTGATGTCATTCATTCATGAACAATTCCCTCTCTAGGGATAAAAATGGATGCTGTCCCAGGACGACTTAATCAAACTTTTTCTATTGCAAATCGCCCAGGGTTATTCTTTGGGCAATGTTCTGAAATTTGTGGGGCTAATCATAGATTCATACCTATTTCAATAGAAGTGACAAAAATAAAAAATTTCATTAAATTCCTTAACAATTACATTGAATGGCTGAATTTTAAGCAATGGTCTCTTAAACCAAACTATAGTATTATACTTTCAATGAAAAATCTAGTTAAAAAATAACAAAAGAATGTCATTCTTTAATTACATTAAGTGATTTTTTATTCCACAATTATTTCCCATAAACTGAATCATATTAACATCAACATTACTATTATCTACCATTCTCATTAGAATTTGCATTTTTTTTTTAAAAATAAACCTTTGTAAAAATCAAGAACTTATTTTAAATAAATTTAATTCTATTCAAATAAATTGATAAATAACTTATTTTCAATTTTTGACCCATCAACATCATCAATTTTTAGGATAAATTGAATTTTTATATTTGTTTGAATAACTATTATCCCTATACCATTTTGAATTACATCTTCGTTATTCCTAATTTCCTGAAAAATTCTTTTTAAAAAACTTTTTCAGGAAATTAGGAATAATATCTCAGTGATAAAATACAAGAACATTGTTCTTTGTATTTCAATTTTCTGCATTATTTTAATTGCAAACATTTTTGGTCTTTTTCCTTATATTTTTACACCTTCAAGACATTTAGTATTTACAATATTTTACTCTTTTCCATTTTGAATTTCTTTAATTATTTTTAGATTAATTAATAAGTTTAATAAGATTATAAGACATTTAGTTCCAATAGGTTCTCCTATTTTTTTAAGATTTTTTATAGTTTTTATCGAAAGAATCAGAAACTTAATTCGACCTATTACTTTATCTGTTCGGTTAACAGCTAATATAATTAGAGGTCATTTACTAATTCATTTGTTATCTTCAATGATGTTGGAATTACATTTTTTTATTTTTATATTAATTGTTATAATTATATTATTAATTTTAGAAACGGCTGTAGCATTCATTCAAAGATTTGTATTTATAACTTTAATTTCTCTTTATATAAATGAGGTTTAAGGAAAAACATATGATATTTCATCCTTTTCATTTAGTTGAGAAAAGCCCCTGGCCATTAACTGGATCTATTTCAGCTTTTTGCTTAACATTAAGCTTTATTAATTATTTTACTAACAATAATAATATTTTAATTTTTGTAGCATTTATTCTTTTATTTTTATCATCATTTCAGTGATGACGTGATATTTCACGGGAAGCTTCACTTCAAGGTTTTCATACAATTTTTGTAGTTCAAGGGCTTAAGTTAGGAATAATCCTTTTTATTTTATCTGAAGTTTTCTTTTTTATTTCATTTTTTTGAGCTTTTTTTCACAGAAGTCTTTCTCCTAATATTGAAATTGGAAGTATATGGCCTCCTAAAAGCATTGTACCGTTCAATCCCTTTGAGATTCCTTTATTAAATTCAAGAATTTTAATTTCTTCAGGTATTTCTGTTACATGATCCCATCATTCAATTATAAATGGGCATTATAATACTGCATTATTTTCATTAAAAATTACTGTTTTTTTAGGTGGACTATTCACACTATTTCAAGTATTTGAGTATTTTCAATCTTATTTTTCTATTACTGATGGTATTTTTGGCTCAACTTTTTTTATAACAACTGGCTTTCATGGTTTCCATGTAATTATTGGGTCTATTTTTTTAGTAGTTTCTTTTTACCGTATTAAAAAAAATTTAATTTCTATAAATCATTTTTTTGGATTTGAAGCGTCTGCATGATATTGACATTTTGTGGATATTGTATGGTTATTTTTATTTACTTTTATATATTGATGAGTATATTGTTTAATTAGTATAACAAAGTACTTTTAATTTCCAATTAAAAAGTTTAAATTTAAAAATTAAACAATTTTTTTGTATTTGTCAGTTATTTTTGTTATTATTTTTGGAGTTTTTTTTTTATTTTATATTATAGCATTTCAAAATCTAATTTCGAAGGAAAAATTATCACCATTTGAATGTGGATTTGACCCATTTTCTTTATCTCGAGTACCTTTTTCTTTAAAATTCTTTTTTATTGCTATTGTCTTTTTAGTATTTGATATTGAAATCATTATTATTTTACCTTTTCCTGTTTTATTAACTTTTAAAAACTTTTCTTTAGTTGTATCATTTCTTGGAATTAATTTAATTATTATTGTAGGCCTATTTTATGAATGAAAAAGAGGTATAATTGAATGAATTAAATAGAAGAAAAGTATTTAAAGTTTATAAAATCTAATTTGCATTTAGAAATTGAATTTCCTTTTCTGTTTTTAAAATAAAGCGATATATTTGCGTTCAGTTTCGGCCTGAATTTAGAAACACTTTTCTATTTTTTAATAGAAGCCAAAATCTGAGGCTATTCACTGTTAATGAATAAATTGATTGCTTTTTCCTATTAAGATTAAATATAAGTAGGCTTCTAACTTACTAAAAATGAAAAGTTCATTTTAATCTTTATTTAAATAGTATAATTTAATACGTAACGTTTTCATTGTTATAATCCGATTAGGTTTAAATCTCAATTCCAAAAATTGATGCAAAAATTGTAAAAATATAAAAAATATAAGAATATTACAAAAAAGAAAAAAAAAATTGCAATTGGTAAAATTGTTTTTCATGCTATTATCATTAATTTATCATAACGATAACGGACATAAGTTCTTCGAATTATTACAAAAAATATTATAATAATTAAAGTTATAATTCTATTAAAATTTAGGAACCCAAAGAATATAAAATTTGTTAGTATGCTAACTAAAATAATTATTCCATATTCTGATATGAAAATTACTGCAAATAGTCATGACCCATATTCTACATTAAATCCTGATACTAATTCTGATTCTCCTTCTGCTAAATCAAATGGGGTACGATTAGTTTCAGCAAGTATGATAATAAATCAAACAATTAAGATTACAAGAAAACAAAAAAAATTTCTTTTGTTTTCTTGTAAAGTCAAGAAGTTTTTAATTGAAAATCTTTCATTTATTAAAGTTATAGAAATTAATAATAATGCTATTCTTACTTCATAGGAGATGACTTGAGCAAATGCCCGAAAAGCCCCAATTAATGAGTATTTTGAATTTGAAGCTCATCCTCCTAAAAGAATTGAATATCCTCTCAAGCTTGAAATACATAAAAAGAAAATCAGAGTTAAGTTTAATATTATATTATTTCTTTTAAAATAGAAAATTATTCATAATAATAATATTATAAAAATTCTTAATATAGGAGAAAATAAATAAATTATTAAATTTAAATAAAATATTAAATTTATTTCTTTTCTGAACAATTTTAATGCATCACTAAAAGGTTGAAATAATCCAATAATTCCAGTTTTATTTGGCCCTTTTCGAATGTGGCAATACCCTAGAATTTTTCGTTCAAGCAAAGTAAAGAACGCTACTCTAATTAATGCTATTAAAAGGAGCCTCAGAAATACAATTATACCAACAATTATTAAAGGATTATAATTTCATAAAGGAAGCTTAAATTCCTCCCATTTTATTTCTGGCTCTTTAACAATTCCAAAAATTGATGCAAAAATTGAAACTATTAGGAAAATAATTTTTAATAAGAATTCCTTTCGTACTAACCTATAAATATTTAATTATTAAGATAGAAACCAACCTGATTCTCATCGGTCTAAACTCAGATCATGTAGGAATTTAAAAGTTGAACAAACTTCTTCTTTTGACTTCTTCATCAAAAAAGAATCCTAATCCAACATCGAGGTCGCAAACTATTTTGTCAATAAGAGCTATTAAAAATTATTACGCTGTTATCCCTAGAGTATTTTTATTCATCTAACCAATAATATTGGTTCATTTTTTTTTATTATAAATAAAGTTTTCTATGTTTATCAATCGCCCCAATTAAAAAACTATAATTAATAATTTAACAACTATAGTTTTTAAAATTCTTAGGGTCTTCTTGTCCTTAATTAATATTGTTGTTTCTGCACAAAAGAAAAAACTTTGATTCTTGAATTTCTAGAAAGATTTTTTTTGTAAGTCCATTCTCTTAGCACTCAATTAAAGTCTTATTTCAATACCTTTGTATAGTCAAAATACTACAGCAATTTAATTTTATCATTGAGCAGAATATACATTTAATTTTTAAACTAAATGAGGTGTTTTTACTAAACAGCCAAAAAATATTTATGCCTAGTTCATAAAATTCAAATTTTTATTATTTTTTTTATTTTAAATTTATAAAAAAAAATTTATTTTCTACTGATACCCCCATAATTCCAGAAATCTTTTATTAAATTTTTTTTAATTAAAAAAAATTAATTTTTTTTACTTAGTAAAAAATTACTTTTTACAATATTAATGAAAATTTTATTCCTTTTTCTTTATTTATATTTTTTTTCTAAAAAATTTTTTTAAGCTTATCCCTAAAAAGTTATCCTGTTTTCTTTTATAATAATATTCTAAAAATTTAACAGGAAAATATCAAATTTTTTTTTAAAACTAGCTATCATAAATTTTGATAAGAATTTCACTTCTAAACATCAAATTAATCAATTTTTTGAAACAAATTGATTTATAAGTATTTTAGATCTATTTATTTCGAGAAAAATAAAGTTTTATTTTTTTTTTGGTGATCCCTAATGCTAAAGGTACATTTGGAAATTTCTTCTTAAATTAAAATTTATATTCCTTTTCAGTTTTAAGTATTTTTATAAAAAATATAATTATTTATCAATCAATTTATAATTACTTTTAAAAATATTCAAAAAAAAATGGTAATTTATACAAATTTTCATTGTAAATGAAAAATCAAACATTGATTTCATTTTTTTAAAGCACTTTCCAGTACTTTAACTTTGTTACGACTTATCTTCAAAAAAAAAGAGCGACGGGCGATATGTACATACTTTAGAGCTTTATTCAAAACTTCATTCTATTAAATTTTTACTTACAAATCCTAAAATTTTATTTAATTAATTTTTTACTCAAAAGTAATGTAATTCACTTCATCCTGAAATTTATGCTGCACCATGACTTAATTTATTTTTTGTTTAAAATTTTAAGTAATAACAGTAACTAACTACTTTTATAGTGGTATACAAACTGCCTTTACTAATTCCAGTAAGATTTAGGTGTTTTATCCATTAAAGAGCAAATTCCTCTGAAAAGCTTAAAGTACCGCCATAATTTTATGTTTTCGTAATTTATATTTACTAACAATATGAATTTCTTAAATAATAGGGTATCTAATCCTAGTTTATAAAAAAGAATTTTTATTTTAAACAAATTTTTGTTTATTAAAAAAATTTCACCTTTTTTAATAATATTATTATTCTTTCATTTTAAATATGTTATACTAAAAATATATTTTTCTGTCTAACCGCTGCTGCTGGCACAGAATTAGCTAAATACTTTCATAAATTTCAATAATTTTTTATTATTAAGTAAATTTTATTTTCTGTTAAATTATTTTTATTGTTAACATAAAAAATCTATGAATCTTTCTATACAACCAAACCTAATTGATGTCCCGAAAATAGAGATTATTCAGTTTTAATAAAACATAATTTTGTAATTTTTAAAAAACTCATGTCTATCGGCTTTCTGGACATAATAAAGAGAAGTATGCAAAATTTTATACGTCAATTTTCCCATATTTTCAATTTGTACTGATTTTGAGCTAGATGAGTCATCTATTTTTTTCTCCGAATTTATTATTAAGTAGATGTGTGTTGGACTTAGTATGACCCTTTGTTACATCTATGCAGTCCAGTAAATGAGATAGCCGGTTGTCGCCCCTTATTTACAATAGATGTAATACTATTCCGGCATAGTAAAATGCCTGAATAAAGGGTTATCTTGATAGGATAATTTATGTAATTATTTACTTTTACTAATTATTTTATAACTTTAATAAATTTTATTTATTACTAAAAAAATCAAAATTTTTTGTGCTTATCTACACTAAAAGTTAATTATCTTTAAAATTTTTATTTTTACATTTTCAATGTAATGTTTTATTTAAACTATAAAGATTATACTAAAAGAATAAAAATTAATAATATAATTATCAATAATAACTTATTAAAATTTATTTTTTCAATTCAGTAATTGATATTGTAAAAAGAAAAAAAGTTTCTTTTTATTGATTTAGGACCTAAAATTTCTATTCACGTTCAATCATTTAATGAAATTTTTAAAAATCTCTCTCTTTTTACTAAAATGATATATCTTGACAAAAAGGATAAGTGTCAAATTTTAAAGAAAAAATCTAAGTTTAATAAAAAGTTATTTTTAGGGTTTTTTAGATAAGTAAAATAGACGAATACTGCAAAAATTATAAAAAATAATATGAAGTTTTTAGAAAAACTTCTGATGAATATAATTATTCTTGATCTTGTTAATCAAAGAATATAACTTCCTGAAATTAGTATGATAAAACATAAAAAAAAAATGGGGAAGATTATAAAAAAATCAAAACCTAATTTTGTTAAAAACAAATTTATTGAACTCTTTAATAATATAATATAAATTATACGACTACAATAAAGAAAAGTAAATAAAATTCCTAATAAAAATATTAAAATTAATAAAAAATTATTTGTCCTAAAAAAAAAGAACTCCACAATCAAATCTTTTGAGTAAAATCCTCCAATAAAAGGGAAACCTATTAGAGATAGCAATGAAAGGAATATACAACTTGAAATTAGAGGCCTTGAATTAAAAAAATTTCCTAACATACGAATATCTTGGATTCCATTAAATGAATGAATAATTAGCCCTGCACATATAAATAATATTGACTTAAAAATTGCATGTATAATAAGATGGAAAAAAGCTATTTCTTTTACTCCTAAGGAAAGAATAATTATTATTATAGACAATTGGCTTAAAGTTGAAAAAGCAATAACTTTTTTGAAGTCTGTTTCAAGAAAGGCATTAATACCTGATATAATTATAGTAAGTAATGCGATTTTAATTAAAATTTCTGAATACATTTCAATGTTGAAAAGAAAATTAAATCGCATTAACAAATAAATCCCAGCAGTTACTAATGTCGAAGAATGAACCAAAGAAGAAACTGGAGTCGGGGCAGCTATAGCTGCGGGGAGCCAAGCTGAAAAAGGAATTTGAGCTCTTTTTGTGCAAGCAGCAATTAAAATTATAATTCCACAAATTAGTTCAATTTTATTAACTGAGATTATGTCAAAACTTCCAAATCTTGTAAAAAAGACAAGTGTTATTATAATCATTACATCACCAATACGATTTCTTATAATAGTTATTATTCCTGAATTGTAAGAATTTACTCTTTGATAGTAAATAACTAAACAATAAGAAACTAAGCCTAATCCATCTCATCCTAAAATTAATATAATCATATTTGGTATTATAATCAACAAAATTATAGATAACACAAATAGTAAAACAATTAAACAAAAAGAATTTTTATTCTTGTCATGAGCTATATAACTTTTTCTGTATATAATAATCATAGCTGAAATTATTAAAACAATACCTCTAAAAAAATTTCTTATTCAGTCTAACAAAAAATAAAATTTTAAATCTAAATTTTGAATTGAAATTAAAAAATACTCCAAAACTAGTAAGCTTTCACTATCAAAATTAATGAGGGAAGAAATGAAAAAGATGAGTCTTAAAAATATTAATAGAATTCTTCAGCTTAAAAAAATTGTTTAATGGTTAAACCTTCAATAAATCCACAATTTATAATTTTATAAATAAACTAATTAAACTTTATTAAATTCATTTACAAAATATCGAAAATTTTAAAGCCCAGATAATTAAAGGAAATATATGAAGAAATAATAAATTAAATTCTCGAATTGAAATACAATTTATTGCCCAAAATATTACTCTTGCACCATGATTAATATATCTATACATGTAAATTGAGTAACAAGCTCTTAAAAAAATTATTAGTATAATAGGTAAAAAATAAAAAATTCTCATTTTAAGAATTCTCAATCTTAAAAAAAATTCCCCAAAAATATTTATAGTTATAGGCGCAGATATATTAACAATTCTAAACATAAATCATCAGAGTGAAAGTGAAGGGAAAATAGATTTAATTCCTTTAAATAAAATAATTCTTCGTGTGTGAGTACGTTCATAAATCAAATTTGCCAAACAAAACAATCCAGATCTGCAAAGGCCATGCCCAATTATCAAAAGAATTGCTCCTAAGGAACTAAATAAAGAAAAACTTAATATACCCCCTAGAACAATTCCTATATGACACACTGAAGAATAGGCAATTAAAGATTTAATATCAGTTTGATAAACACAATATAAACTAATTATTACTCTTCCTCAAATTGATACAGTTACGATAAAAATTCCTATACTTATTAAATCTTCTAACATTATTCCTTTAAATCGATAAATACCATAAATTCCTAATTTTAGTAAAACTCCTGCAAGAATTATTGACCCAGAAATTGGTGCCTCAACGTGGGCTTTTGGTAATCATAGATGAAATAAAAATATAGGAATTTTAACAAAAAATCCTAGTATTAAAAAAATAAACAAATAGCCTATTGAATTACTGAAATACTCTATATACATATATATTAAATATCCATTATTTTTATAAAATATAGTAATAATAATAAATATAGGAAATGATCCAAAGATTGTATATATTAGTATATAATAGCCAGCCTGTAAACGTTCAGGCTGGTTACCCCAACCAAAAATTAACATAATAATTGGAAATAAAGTAGATTCAAAAAAGAAATAAAAAGATAGTAAATTTGATACTGAAAAGCAAATTATTAACAAAATTATTATAAATGTTGTATAAAATAAAAAATTTTTATCCTTAAAAACCTTATTAGAAAAACTAGCCATGATTATTAAAATTGTAATTCAAATAGTTAATATAATTAACAATGATCTTATTAAATCTATTGTTAATATTTCTATTAAATAAACCTTTTGAATTATAACAATATAAATCCCAATTATCACCGTCTCGACAAATATTATAATTATTAAATTAAAAGTATTGAAAAAAAAGGATATTCATAAAATTGAAATTCCAGAAAATATTAACATTAACATTTAATTAAATTTAATGAATTTAATATTTCATTACCATAGTAATAATTAAAGAAAACTAACAAGCTAAGTCCTAATGCAGCTTCACATACAATAGTAATAAAAAATAAAAAAATATTTATTAGATTAATAAATCTAAAATATATCAGTATTAAAATAATTAAAGCCATATACATAAATTCAATTCTCATAAGAATTATAATTAAATGAAAACGATTAAAAATCAAAGATGCTAGACCAATTATATATAAAGTTAATGACAATATTAACATAAGTTTTAATAATTTAAAAAAAATATTGATTTTGTAAATCAATTTTGGTTTAACCTTAAAACATTAATTCAGAAAAGATATCCTCACATTAAATCTCCAAAATTTATATACTATTTATATTATTTTCTGCATTAAAATCAAAGTTATTTTAATAATATCTACCGTTTTAATTTCCATAAGTCATCCTGTAGCGATATTAATATCAGTAATTTTATTGACATTATCAATATCTTTAATTTTTTATGAGAATTCAGCAAATTCCTTATTCCCAATGATTCTTTTACTTTTAATTTTAGGCGGGATAATAATTATTTTTTTGTATATAGTGAGTTTATGTCCTAACAAAAAACTTAATTATAACATTAAACTTATTTTTACAATAATAATAATCGTTATCATTTTAACAATTAACCCATTATATTTTAAAGTTCAAAATCAAGAATTAACAAAAATTTACTGTACTTCTTTTATAAATATCGTATTAATAATAATAATATATTTATTAATTACTTTAATAGTAGTAATAAAAAACCTGAATTGAATTTCTTCTCCAATAAAGAGATTTTAACATATGTTAAAAATTATTAATCCTGTCATTAATATCCCTACTCCTTCAAACATTTCATACATATGGAATTTTGGATCTCTTTTAGGAATTTGTCTTATAATTCAAGTAATAACAGGTTTATTTCTTGCTATAAATTTTTCAAGAGATATCACTACTGCTTTTTCTATAATTTCTCATATTCAACGAGATGTAAATTATGGATGATTAATCCGGTCCATTCATGCTAATGGAGCATCATTATTTTTTATTTTTTTATATACTCATATTGCCCGAGGTATTTATTACTCTTCATTTTTTTTCTTAAAAGTATGAATTTCAGGAATTGCAATTATTTTCATTTTAATAGGAACAGCTTTTCTTGGCTACATTTTACCTTGGGGTCAAATATCTTTTTGAGGTGCAACTGTTATTACAAATTTAATTTCAGCTATTCCTTATTTAGGACAACAAATTACATTTTGAGTATGAGGAGGATTTTCAGTTGATAATAATACTCTCATTCGATTCTTCTCTCTTCATTTTATCCTTCCTTTTGTTTTAATAATAATATCATTAATTCATATTAGTTTAATTCACGAAAAAGGTTCTTCAAACCCTTTAGGAATTTCGTTAAACATTGATAAAATTTCATTCCATCCCTACTTTACGGTTAAGGATCTTCTTGGATTGATAATTATTTTTATTCCTTTTTTTATTGTTATTTTCATTTTTCCTTACAGATTGATGGATGCAGAAAATTTCAATATAGCAAATCCAATAATTACCCCACCTCATATTCAACCAGAATGATATTTTCTTTTTGCCTATGCAATTCTACGTTCAATCCCTAATAAATTAGGGGGAGTATTAGCATTAATTTTATCTATTTGTATTATTATTAGACTTCCAATTACAATAAAAAATAAGCTGTCTTCTTTCTATTTTAGAAACTTCAAAAAATTAATTTTTTGAAGTTTCATCAATTCATTTTTAATATTAACCTATTTAGGAGCTATACCTATCGAATACCCTTATGACATTATAAGAAAATTTATAACTTTATTTTATTTTTTAATTTTTTGTATCATCCCAGTTCTGTAGACTTTTTAACTATATGAAGTATATATTTTGAAAATATAAAAAAGAGTAGCATCTATTAGTCTTTTCCAATTGAATTTCTTCATAAATAAATTCTAAATTTATTGCATTAGTTTCTGCCAAATTGGAAAAAGTTGCAAAAAAAAATATTTTTTACTTATGTTAGTAGAAAATATTTTTTTGTTTGCAACTCATGTCTATCGGCTTTCTGGACATAATAAAGAGAAGTATGCAAAATTTTATACGTCAATTTTCCCATATTTTCAATTTGTACTGATTTTGAGCTAGATGAGTCATCTATTTTTTTCTCCGAATTTATTATTAAGTAGATGTGTGTTGGACTTAGTATGACCCTTTGTTACATCTATGCAGTCCAGTAAATGAGATAGCCGGTTGTCGCCCCTTATTTACAATAGATGTAATCATAACTTGCGTTAAAAAATCTTATTAATTTTAAACTGCAAATTTAAAAAAGAATTCCATTTCTAAGATTTTAGTAAAGTAAGCTAAAAATAAAGCTAGTGGGTTCATACCCCAAAAATGAACATGTCCTTTACTAATTTTTTTCAAAAATATTATAAAATGATTAATTATAATTACAATTATAATCACATTTTCCTCAAATTCATGATATGTATACTGGCTAATAATAGAAATAAATTTACTGATGTTTATTCCTATTATAAATAATAAAAAAAAAAGAAATTCTAATTCTATAATTATTTATTTTGTAACACAAGCCTTTTCTTCTTCAATATTTTTTTTAAGTGCTTTAAATCTTTTTTTTTTAGGGCCAGTTTTTTTCAAAATTTTTATAATGATTGCCTTAATAATTAAACTGGCTATAATTCCATTTCATTTTTGAATAACATCTTTAAGCGAGATAATTGATCATTCTTCTTTATTTTTTATACTAACATTTCAAAAATTTATTCCTTTATTTATTTTAACTTACATAAAATTTCAATCAATTATTATTTTTGCAGCAATTTCATCAATTTTTGCTTCATTATTTGCTTTGAATTCAAAATTGCTTAAAAAGATTTTAATTTTCTCTTCAATTTCCCATCAAGGATGGGTAATTTCATTAATTGCAATAAAAAGAAATTTTTGAATCACATATATACTTACATATTCATTACTAATTTTCAAAATTTTGAAAATTAGTAATGAATATAAAACGAGCTCAATTCACAATTTCTTTTTTAGACATTTAAATCCTATAAATAAAGTTTCATTAACTATAATAATAATATCCTTAGGAGGAATACCCCCATTTTTAGGCTTTTTTATCAAATTAATTTCAATTATTATTTTAATTAACTCAAAAAATCTTGTTGCTATTATCCTTATTTTATCCTCAATAATTAATATTTTCTTTTATATTCAAATTATTACGCCAAATTTTATTAAAAACTCATTTAATATAAAAAACTTAATTTTTTTAAAATTTAACAAAAAAAATATATTAATTAACTTAAATTTATTAATTACAATTTTCATTTTAAACTTAACAATTCTCTAAGATTTTAAGTTAATTAAACTATATACCTTCAAAGTATAAAATATTTTGTAATAAATCTTAGTAAAAGGATCTTCCCATAAATAAATTTACAATTTATCACCTAAAATTCAGTC